CTTTTCCTATTCCTTCTATGTCGTAGGGTTAAAACCAAAAAATATTTGTTGTTTTCTCGATGTTTTCTCACGTTTTCGATAAAACCCTCTCGTAAAAGTATTTTAACAATACTTTGGCTGATATTAGTAGATGCTACTCGAACCACGCTTTTTCTATACATATCGGCATTTCGTATAGAGGTTATTATGTCAGCAATAGTATCACTACCCATGATTAATTAAAATGATTGGTGCCTCCAAATTTGGATATAATCAACATGCTTTTTACGTATTTTTTTTTTAGGAATTATGAATATTCATTTTGAAAGGTATATACGTGAGACAAAATCTACTAAATGAATCTTAATCTATTTTTTTTAAATACCCTACTATAACCTATAACCATATCGTGGTCTCGTTTTATAATACCTCGGGAGCTAATGAAACTATTTTAGTAAAATTGAACTGTCTCAATTCTCGGGCAATCGCACCAAAAACTCGAGTTCCTTTTGGATTTCCTTCTTGATCAATCACAACTGCAGCATTGTCATCATATCGTATTATCATACCGTTGTCACGTTTAAGTTCTTTACAAGTACGTACAATTACAGCTCTGACCACTTCTGATCTTTCTAGAGGCATGTTTGGAACTGCGTCTTTGATCACAGCAACAATAACGTCACCAATATGAGCATATCGACGATTGCTAGCTCCTATGATTCGAATACACATCAATTCTCGAGCCCCGCTGTTATCTGCTACATTCAAATGGGTCTGAGGTTGAATCATATCATTTTATTTTATTTTTATCTGTTTTTTACAATACAAAGTTCTTTACAATAAAAAAAAGTTCGAAGAAAAAAAGAAATATTATTTGTTCAAAAAAAGAAACCTGCACCCGCTATTTTTAAGGCCTATTTCTTTTTTATCCCGAAATGATGAATTGAGCTCGTATAGGCATTTTAGACGCTGCTATTGAAATAGCCCTTCTGGCTATATTTTCTGTTACTCCACCCATTTCATAAAGGATTCGACCTGGTTTAACAACAGCTACCCAATATTCGGGAGAGCCTTTACCTGAACCCATACGTGTTTCTGCGGGCCTTACTGTAACTGGTTTATCTGGAAATATACGGACCCATATTTTTCCACCGCGACGTGCATTTCGTGTCATTGCTCGTCGACCTGCTTCTATTTGTCTAGATGTGATCCAAGCGGGTTCAAGTGCCTGAAGAGCGTATTTACCAAAACAAATAGTATTACCTCGATAAGACATTCCCTTCATTCTTCCTCTATGTTGTTTACGGAATCTGGTTCTTTTGGGGTTATAGTTGATGGTTTTTTTTGAATTCCATCTCTACTACAGAACTGGATGTGAGAGTTTCTTCTCATCCAGCTCCTCGCGAATAAATAAATTCAAATTCAAGATTTTGAATTCAATTCAGATAGAAAATAATTTGAATTAAGTTTAATTTAATAAGTAATATATTAAGTTTAATAAGTAATATACTGAATCATGGATTTCATTTAATCTAGATCAAATATAGTATTAATTTGTATATCTTTTTTTTATCGATAACTAAATCTAAATATATTAAATAACTATTTTTTCTTTTTTTTTTTTATCTATTTTTTATTTATCTATTTTAGAATGTTTTATAATGTTAAAACAAATCTTTCTTTTGTTTTACTCTTTATCGTATTGGATTGACCCAATTTTAGCAATCCAAGAAAATAAAGTTTTCGCGGGCGAATATTTACTCTTTCCATTTCTATTTCAGTTCTCTCATTAGTTCATAATTTTTCCGAATAGATGAATTGGTCTCTGGCCGGTTCCGCCATCCCGATCAATGAATCATTCGAATTCTTTTTCACTAAAATCTTTTGAATTCACAGGTTCCATCGTTCCCATCGCTTCTTAATTAATGGTTAGGTCTGAATTCTACAACGGAGCTATTAGTTTTTGAGTCAATATTCTTAGTCTTTATTGGCTCGAAGCTCTTTCTTTTTTGTTCGATGAGCAGATCCATTTAATGATGAATCCGTATTGATGCTTTATTACGCAGATTTTTTCTGAGATGACTCATAGACCTTACATATTGGAATTCTATATCTATATCATCAATATTCTTTATTCTTTTTCTTTCTTTCTCTCATCCTTCCATTTATCCATACCCTTTCTTTTTGATTTCGATTGACAACTTAGATTAGAAATTTTTTTAATAAAAAAGATTTCAGTTGCTACAACAATATGACCAATATATCATATCTTGACTGGTTCTTTGGATCCAGATAATACGAAGTGATGAGTTGGTTATTACTTCTATAGTTATTTGTTTATACTATGAGGCTGGTTTTTTATACTAACCCTCAAAAAACCAACGAGTCACACACTAAGCATAGCAATTTTATCAAAAGATTCATTGAATTTTTATTAAACTCTATAGAATTATAATTGTTCGTTTTTTTTATCGAACATAAAAAAAAGAATAAACGAATTGATCATTTTTTGTTCCATCGC